GAAATGCATGTTAAATGCACCTATAATGGTGTTCAATTATCAGAAACAGAATTTCCGAAAAACTGGTTAACAGATGGTATTCAGATAAAAATCCTATTTCCTTTCTGTCTGAAACCCTGGCGCAAATCCAAACCACGATCCCATCATAGAGATCCAATCCAAAAGAAAGAGAAAACAGAAAATTTTTGTTTTTTAACAATCTGGGGAAAGGAAACCGAACTACCTTTTGGTTCTGCCCGACAACAACCTTCCTTTTTTGAACCTATTTATAATGAATTCGAAAAAAAAAAGAGAAAAGTGAAAAAAAAATGTTTTCTAGTTCTAAGAGTTTTCAAAAAAAAAACAAAACAGTTTATAAAGGTCTCAAAAGAAAAAACAAGATGGATTATCAAAACGGTTCTATTTTTAAAAAGAAAAATAAAAGAGTTTGCAAACGTAAATCCAATTTTCTTATTTGTATTGAAGAAAGTATATGAACCAAATGAAAATGGAAAAGATTCCATAATCATAAGCAGTAATAAAATTGTTCCTGAATCGACATCGACCATTCGAATTAGATTCATGGATTGGGCAAATTATTCACTGACAGAAAAAAAAAGGAAAGATCTGTCCGATAGAACAACCCTAATCAGAAATCAAATAGAAAGGGGTGCAAAAGACAAAAGAAAAATATTTCTAACTCCGGATATAAATATTAGTCCTAACGATACAAGTTGTGGTGATAAAAGATCGGAATCGCAGAAACATATTTGGCAGATATCAAAGGGAAGAAGTACCAGATTCATATTCATACGCAAATGGCACTATTTTTTGACATTTTTCAACGAAAGAATATACATCCATATCTTTCTATGTACTGTTAATGTTTCTAGAGTCAACGTACAACTTTTCCTTGAATCAACAAAAAAGATTATCGATAAATACATTCACAAAGAAGGGATTGATGAAACAAATCAAAAAAAAATTCACTTTATTTCGACTATAAAAAAGTCTCTTTCTAATATTAGTAAAAATAAATCAAAGATTTCTGGTGACCTATATTCCTTTTCACAAGCATCTGTATTTTACAAATTATCACAAATCCAAGCTATTAATAAGAAGTATCATTTGAGATCTCTACTTCAATATCGCGAAACATATCTTATTCTTAAGGATAGAATCAGGAATTTTTTTGGAACACGAAGAATATTAGATTCCAAATCAAGGCATAAAAAACTTCTGAATTCTGGAATGAATGAGTGGAAAAACTGGTTAAGGGGTCATTATCAATACAATTTATCTCAGGCTAGGTGGTCTAAATTAGTACCGCAAAAATGGCGAACTAGGGTCAATCGGCGTCGTACGATTCAAAATAAAGACTCAAAAAAGAATTCATATGAAAAAGCCCAATTCATTCATTACGAGAAAAAAAATGATTATGAAGTGAATTCATTGACGATCAAAAAAGAAAAATTAAAAAAAAACTACAGATATGATCTTTTTTCATATAAATATATTAATTATTGGGATAGGAAAGACTCATATATTTATCCATCCTCATTACAAGTAAACGAGGACCGAGAGATTCCATATAATTACAACACGCCTAAAATTGAACCATTTTATGTACTGGGGGATATATGTATTAGTGATTATCTAGGAGAAGAGTATATTATTGGTACGGGTAAAAGTACGGATAGAAAATATTTGGAGTGGAAAATTTTAGATTTATTTCTTAGAAAGAATATCGATATTGAGTCCTGGACCGATACGGATACCGGGACCAACATTAATAAAATGACTAAGACCGAGACTGATTATTATCAAATGATTGATAAGAAAGATCTTTTCTATCTCACGATTCATCAAGAAATCAACCCACCCAATCAAAAAAAAAACTTTTTTTTGATGGGAATGAATAAAGAAATGCTATATCGTAGCATATTAAATACGAAATCTTGGTTCTTCTCAGAATTTGTGCCACTTTATGATGCATATAAGATCAAACCGTGGATTATACCAATCAAATTACTTCTTTTCATTTTTAATGGAAATGAAAACATTAGTGAAAACAAAAACATTAATGGAAATAAAAAAAAGGATCTTCGTATATCATCTAATCAAAAAGAATATCTTGAATTAAAGAATCGAAATCAAGAAGAAAAAGAACAGCTCGGCCACGGAAATATTGGCTCAGACGCACGAAAACGACAAAAAGATTTTGAAAAGGATTACACGGAATCAGACATTCAAAAACGTGAAAAGAAAGGACAACCCGAGAGTAACAAGAAAGCAAAACAAGAGTTATTCCTGAAAAAATATTTGCTTTTTCAATTGAGATGGGATGATCTTTTGAATAACAGAATTTTCAATAATGTTAAGGTATATTGTTTCCTGCTTAGACTAATAAATGCAAAGGAAATTGCTATATCCTCTATTCAAGGAGGAGAAATGCACCTGGATGTAATGTTAATTCAGACGAATCCAACTCTTCCAGAATTTATAAAAAGGGGAATATTGATTCTCGAACCAGTACGTCTGTCTATAAAATGGGATAGACAATTTATTATGTATCAAACCATAGGTATCTCGTTGGTCCATAATAATAAATGCCAAACTAATGGAAGATATCGAGAAAAAAGATATGTTGATGAGAATTATTTCAATGGATCCATTGTACAACATAAAAAGATGCTTGTGAATAGAGACGAAAATCATTATGATTTGCTTGTTCCTGAAAATATTCTATCCCCTAGGCGTCGTAGAGAATTGAGAATTCTAATTTGTTTCAATTCCGGAAATAGGAATGTTATGGATAGAAATCCGGTATTTTTCAATGACAACAATGTAAGGAACTGGGGGCAATTTTTGGATGAGGACAAGCATATTGATACAGATATAAATAAATTCATTCAATTCAAATTGTTTCTTTGGCCCAATTATCGATTAGAGGATTTAGCTTGTATGAATCGCTACTGGTTTGATACCAATAATGGCAGCCGTTTCAGTATGTCAAGGATACATATGTATCCACGATTCGGAATTAGTTGATGGTTGGTACATTTCCTATATATCAGGTGTCGGATTTGGATTGAATCTAGAAATGATTTGGTAGAATCTTCTTAGGTCAAAATCATTTTCTTTTGTGGGTACAGAAATTGCCCTTCTATCGAATCAAATTACAAATTGTACTTACAATTCATTTGAATTTAATTTTGATTTGATTTGATAGAATAAAGAATAAAGTAATATATGAATAAATCCAGATTATTGGGTGTATCAGATCAAAATAACTGGCATTATTATTATTCCTGATTGGTAAAATCCATATCTGTGGAAAAAAAAAAAAAGAGAGAAATTTTATTTTTATGGTTATGGTCAAAAATTCATTCATCTCAGTTATTCCGAAAGAAGAAAAAAACAAAGGGTCTGTTGAATTTCAAGTAATCAGTTTCACCAATAAGATACAGAGACTTACTTCACATTTTGAATTGCACAGAAAAGATTATTTATCTCAGGTAGGTTTGCGGAAAATTCTGGGAAAACGTCAACGACTGCTGGCTTATTTGTCAAAGAAAAATAGAGTGCGTTATAAAAAATTAATCGATCAATTAGATATTCGGGAACCAAAAATTCGTTAATTTGAAGATTATTTGAATTCTTTGGTTTATTAGATCTTGAATTTTGATGAACCTCATTTATTTCCTTTTTGGCAATTCATAGAATAATGGATCGGAGAAGAAAACATATGAATGTACCGGCTACAAGAAAAGACCTCATGATAGTTAATATGGGTCCTCACCACCCATCAATGCATGGTGTTCTTCGACTTATCGTTACTCTAGATGGTGAAGATGTTATTGACTGCGAACCCGTATTGGGTTATTTACACAGAGGGATGGAAAAAATTGCGGAAAACCGAACAATTATACAATATCTTCCCTATGTAACACGTTGGGATTATTTAGCTACTATGTTCACAGAGGCAATAACGGTAAATGCACCAGAACAATTAGGAAATATTCAAGTACCCAAAAGAGCCAGCTATATCAGAGTAATTATGCTGGAGCTGAGTCGTATAGCTTCTCATTTATTATGGCTTGGACCTTTTATGGCAGATATCGGTTCACAGACTCCCTTCTTCTATATTTTCAGAGAAAGGGAATTGCTATACGACCTATTCGAAGCTGCCACAGGTATGCGAATGATGCATAATTATTTCCGTATCGGGGGAGTCGCTGCTGATCTACCTCATGGCTGGATAGATAAATGTTTGGATTTCTGCGATTATTCTTTAACAGGAATTGTTGAATATCAAAAGCTTATTACGCAAAATCCCATTTTTTTGGAACGAGTTGAAGGGGTGGGCATTATTGGTGGGGAGGAAGCAATAAATTGGGGTTTATCGGGACCAATGCTACGAGCTTCCGGAATCCAATGGGATCTTCGTAAAGTTGATCATTATGAGTGTTACGATGAATTCGATTGGGAAGTCCAGTGGCAAAAAGAAGGAGACTCATTAGCTCGTTATTTAGTACGAATCAATGAAATGACGGAATCCATAAAAATTATTCAACAGGCTCTAGAAGGAATTCCGGGGGGGCCCTACGAGAACTTAGAAGTTCGACGCTTTGATAGAGCAAGTGATTCCGAATGGAATGGTTTTGAATATCGATTCATTAGTAAAAAGCCTTCTCCCACTTTTGAATTGTCGAAACAAGAACTTTATGTGAGAGTAGAAGCCCCAAAGGGAGAATTGGGAATTTTTCTGATAGGGGATAATAGTGTTTTTCCCTGGAGATGGAAAATTCGTCCACCTGGTTTCATCAATTTGCAAATTCTTCCTCAGCTAGTTAAAAGAATGAAATTGGCGGATATCATGACGATACTAGGTAGTATAGATATCATTATGGGAGAAGTTGATCGTTGAAATGATAATTGATACGACAGAAGTACAAGCTATCAATTCTTTTTCCAGATCGGAATCCTTAAAAGAGGTCATAGACCTCTTATGGCTGCTTGTCCCTATTTTTACTCCTGTATCGGGAATCACAATAGGCGTACTCGTGATTGTGTGGTTAGAAAGAGAAATATCTGCAGGGATACAACAACGTATCGGGCCTGAATATGCCGGCCCCTTGGGAATTCTTCAAGCTCTAGCAGATGGGACCAAACTACTTTTGAAAGAGGATCTTCTCCCATCTAGAGGAGATGTTCGTTTATTCAGTATGGGGCCATCTATAGCGGTCATATCAATTCTACTAAGCTATTTAGTAATTCCTTTTGGCTATCGCCTTGTTCTAGCTGATCTCAGTATAGGCGTTTTTTTATGGATCGCTATTTCCAGTATTGCTCCTATTGGACTTCTTATGTCAGGATATGGATCGAATAATAAATATTCCTTTTCAGGTGGTCTACGAGCTGCTGCTCAATCTATTAGTTATGAAATACCATTAACTCCGTGTGTGTTATCAATATCTCTACGTGTGATTCGTTGGAACATGAACCTTTACCCCTTTCCTGGAAATAAAGGAAAGGGGTTGGATGTGTTGAATAGATACCTTTCTCTTTTTATTCATCATTCGGGTCGATGAGTTAAACCAGATAGTTATATGAGTGAAACAAAACAGCTTATGAATTTGCAGTAAGAAGATTGATTCTCATTCCCTATGTACGAGAGTAAAGTGGAAGTAAACATAAGCGGTCGAAACTGTTTACCCCAAGATTGGTTGATTAGTCATCATGACTTGAAGCGGGTGCAAAAGATCAACTGTATGGAGTTTCTACTATTGTATAGTATGTTGTTGTATGTTGTGTATGTTGTATGTATTACCATACTGGGGATCAATCAAAAATGAGTGGACGGTTAGGAACACAAAGGTACACAAAGGATTAGTGATGAAGATAATGTAAGGTATCCAAAGGGATATTTCTGCATAACATAAAAGGAATCATAATGAGGGCTTTAAGTTCGTAGAAATGATCAAGCAGTACTTCCTCACGATTCCGATCCAGAGTATGCTTCTATCCACTGATTAAATAAATGACTGTCGAGAACGAAGTAATCCTTTGATTTGATTTTTTATAAACCCCCTTCTGAGTGAGAAAGAAGAACAGGAACGAAAGAAATGGAATGCAATAGGAAAACTGAATAATAAGAGATCTTTGTTTATTCTTTCTTTCCTCAATCCTATCCATATTCATACGGATAGAATTCTTATAATGATTTATCAACTATAACTCATGAATTAGTGTCTAATTATTTTTCGTACGAAAAGTATGGGTCGAAATATCTATTGAAACAACGAGTATTTTATTGAAGGATTAAGTTATTACTGAACTAAAAGAATTCTAAGTCTAATTAGAAAATAAAGGATGAGATCAATTCGGAAGCGCTTTTTTTTATTATGGCGGACGGAATTCCATTGGTCTAATTCGGGACTCTTCGATACATCTTTACTCTAATTTACACTACAAACATGCCGAGGTAATAATGAACCAGTCCTTAGATTTATTTGTGGCCATCGAGGAGCCGTATGAAGCTGAGGTCTCATGTGCGGTTCTGGAATAGCGATGGGAATAGTGATGTTATCATCGACTATGATTATCTAACAGTTCAAGTACAGTTGATATAGTTGAGGCACAGTCAAAATATGGGTTTTGGGGGTGGAATCTGTGGCGTCAACCTATAGGGTTTATAGTTTTTCTAATTTCTTCCCTAGCGGAATGTGAAAGATTACCTTTTGATTTACCAGAAGCGGAGGAGGAATTAGTAGCAGGTTATCAAACCGAATATTCAGGTATTAAATCTGGTTTATTTTACGTTGCTTCTTACCTAAATCTACTAGTTTCTTCATTATTTGTAACAGTTCTTTACTTGGGCGGGTGGAATTTCTCTATTCCGTACATATTCATTTCTGAACCTTTTGGAATAAATAAAACAGGCGGAGTCTTTGGAATAACAATTGGTATCCTTATTACATTAGCTAAAGCTTATTTGTTCCTGTTCATTCCTATCACAACAAGATGGACTTTACCTAGGATGAGAATGGACCAGCTATTAAACCTTGGGTGGAAATTTCTTTTACCTATTTCTCTAGGTAATCTATTATTAACAACTTCTTCCCAACTCGTTTCGCTGTAACAAAATATGATATTCTAGATTCATAACCTATCTAGAGCAAGAGAAAGAAACATCAAACTATTCATGGATATCCACGATATGTTCCCTATGGTGACTGGGTTCATGAATTATGGTCAACAGACAATACGAGCTGCAAGGTATATTGGTCAAAGTTTCATGATTACCTTATCTCACGTGAATCGTTTACCTGTGACTATTCAATATCCTTATGAAAAGTCGATCACATCGGAGCGTTTTCGTGGTCGAATCCATTTTGAATTTGATAAATGCATTGCTTGTGAAGTATGTGTTCGGGTATGCCCCATAGATCTACCCGTTGTTCATTGGAGATTGGAAACGGATATTAGAAAGAAACGATTGCTTAATTATAGTATTGATTTTGGAATCTGTATTTTTTGTGGTAATTGTGTCGAGTATTGTCCAACAAACTGTTTATCAATGACTGAAGAATATGAACTTTCTACTTATGATCGTCACGAATTGAATTATAATCAAATTGCTTTGGGCCGGTTACCAATGTCAGTAATTGGAGATTACACAATTCGAACAATTACGAATTCGACTCCAATCAAAATAATCAGGGGTAAACCTCTTGATTCAAAAACGATTACCAATTACTAAGATTCCGTTTTGATTTAAAGTAAAGGAGTGAGGCTTCTTTCATTTTGCTAGGTCAGTAAATAACTATTGATTGGCGAGAATCAAGGCTTGATTTTGATTTAGAATGGATTCATAGATCTGTGATGATTTCAAAATATAAAATTTCGAACTACTCTTTCAGATACAGTAGCGGGATTGATCCAATAACTGTATCTATATAAATCTACACCCCTTTAGGATTCAATTAGGAACGTATCATATACAAGAAAAAAATAAGGTAACCTCTTTTTTCTTGGGTCGGTTAGTAAGTTTATGAAATATTTCGATTTATTTATCTCTTTTTTTACACATAATGGATTTACCTGGACCAATACATGATATTCTTTTAGTATTTCTGGGATCAGGTCTTATATTAGGAGGTCTGGGGGTGGTCTTACTTACCAACCCAATTTATTCTGCTTTTTCATTGGGACTGGTTCTTGTTTGTATATCCTTATTCCATATTCCATCTAACTCCTATTTTGTAGCTGCTGCACAGCTCCTTATTTATGTAGGAGCTGTAAATGTTTTAATCCTATTTGCTGTGATGTTCATGAATGGTTCAGAATATTACAACGATTTCTATCTTTGGACCGTTGGGGATGGGGTCACTTCACTGGTTTGTACAAGTATTCTTTTTTCACTAATTACTACTATCTCGGATACGTCGTGGTACGGGATTGTTTGGACTACAAGATCAAATCAGATTATAGAGCAGGACCTAACAAGTAACGTTCAACAAATTGGGATTCATTTATCAACCGATTTTTACCTTCCATTTGAACTCATTTCTATAATTCTTTTAGTTGCTTTGATAGGTGCAATTGCTATGGCCCGGCAGTAAAGTAATTAAGTAATAAATACTTAGATCCAAAATAAAATAAATAAAGTCTTGTTTTGTTCTATGTTATCACATCCATTTTCCTTCAGTTCCATTTTCATATTCTATTGTTCATATATGAAATGAAAGGGGTTTAGTTCGATCCATTACTAATACCTTACTTTGTTTCGTACTTCATTTATATTCTAATCAAATCGGTGAAATTGTTGTTCATATTGAAATGAATCAAAATTGATGAGGGGTTGGTCAATGATGACCGAACATGTACTTATTTTGAGTGCCTATTTATTTTCTATCGGTATTTATGGATTGATCACAAGTCGAAACATGGTTAGAGCACTTATGTGTCTTGAACTTATACTGAATGCGGTTAATATAAATCTCGTAACATTTTCTGATTTGTTTGATAGTCGTCAATTAAAAGGAGATATTTTCTCGATTTTTGTTATAGCTATTGCAGCCGCTGAAGCAGCTATTGGGCCGGCTATTGTTTCATCGATCCATCGTAACAGAAAATCAACTCGTATCAATCAATCGAATTTGTTGAATAAATAGTATTAATGATATAAATAAAGACAGATATCCACAAAATATTCACTAATTTAGAACTAGCATGTATGATTCGTATGACCATGCTTGTTGAAACGTAAGAAATCAAAGTATCTTGGCCCTTGCTCATGAACAGATCCAGAAATAGATTGATTATCAAAAAAGTTCTGGTAAATCACTGATTCGTCTGGCGTCTACAACATAATATATAATTCAATTACTAATGAAGCCAGATCGAAAATTCATAAAGTTCAAAAAATTTATAGATCCAATGTCGCATTCAGTAAAGATTTATGATACATGTATAGGGTGTACTCAATGTGTACGAGCCTGCCCCACAGATGTATTGGAAATGATACCTTGGGACGGATGTAAAGCTAAACAAATTGCTTCTGCTCCAAGAACAGAGGACTGTGTAGGTTGTAAGAGATGTGAATCCGCTTGTCCAACAGATTTCTTGAGTGTTCGGGTTTACTTATGGCATGAGACAACTCGCAGCATGGGTCTAGCTTATTGATACGTTCTAGAAAAATCCACTTGAATCCATTTGATTCCTCTTTACCGACAAAAACCCGTACTCGAGAAATTATTCCGAGCGCGGGTTTTTCTGGTCAAAGTCTATCTTGTCTTTACCACGAGTTATTTTCCTTGGTTAACAATAATTGTTGTTTTGCCGATATCCGCGGGTTCGTCAATTTTCTTTCTCCCTCGTAGAGGGAATAAAAATAAGGTGGTTCGGTGGTATACTATTTGTATATGCTTATTAGAACTCCTTCTAACGACCTATGCGTTCTGTTATCATTTCCAATTGGACGATCCATTAATCCAATTAGAGGAGGCTTATAAAT